AAATAAAATAAAGTATTAAAGTATAAATAAAATATAAATATAAAAATATATAAATATAAAGTAAAAATAATATAAAGTAAAGGTAAAGATAAAGTACAAACCTATGGATCACCTTTTGTTTCTTATGTAACTCATTCGTATATTTATTGTATATGTATTATATACTTATTTTATTCTATTTATATTTGAATTTATATATTATATAATATATATATATATATTATTTATATTTATTTGTATTTGAATTTCTCGATTTTGAATTTATCGATTTTATTTTTAATTTTATTTAAAATTAGAATTTATAAATTTCTATTCTATTATAAATTTATATAATTTATATTTATTTTATTATTTATTTTATTCAATTTTGGATTATTTTATATTATTATTTGTTATTATTTGATATTTATTAAATTTAAAAATGAAATTCAATTTAAAAATAAAAATTGATTATTTAATATTTAATATTTTTATTTTTAATATTTTTATTATTTAATATTTTATATTTATTATTATTATAGATAGATATTATTATAGATAGATTTTTTATTATAATATTTTATATTATATAAATATTATTTATTACATAGATATATTTATTATAAAATATAAATATTATTTATTACATAGATATATTTATTATAAATATCTTTATAATTATGGATACCTTTATAAATATTTAAAATTATTTTTTTTTTTTTTTAATCAAAAAAAGATTTTTGTATCACAGTACATCCAACAAACCCATTATTTGAATGAATAAAAAAATCAAACTCATGGAACAGAGAAAAATGAAATAGATCTACAGACAAGATACAATTATCCAGATCGGATTATATTTATTTGATACATTGTTGTCAATATGAATAGTGTTGTCAATATGAATGCAAATGCGTTAAAAATATACACAATGAAAAAAAAAAAAAACAAAAGAATTAATTCAATTCAATTTAACCAAAAAAATTCACTATAAACTATATAAACTATATTAAAAAAAAAAATAATAATTAAATAATAACAAATTAAATAATAACAAAAAAAAAATAACTAAAACGAAAGTAAGGATTTGTATTGAATGAATTAAATTAGTATTACATAGATAATATTCACATAACTACAAGAAAACTATGGGTAGAAGAAAGGAAGCTAGGAAAAAATTCTCGGGTTTATTCAATCAATATAAATCAATATTAATTAAATAGACTCAAAAAATCTAATCTCCCTTATTTGTTAATAGAATTTCCAATGAAAAACAACTCATTGAAATTTAAAGTAATGTCAAATTTTTCTATTTCGAGATCGAATTATTTCATTTATTCACTTGATTTTTTTCTATCCATCTTATATTAATTTCTATAAAATTAATTTATATCACTAATAGAAAATAGAAAAAAAAAAATTTTGTCGTTATAAGTTATAAAACAAAGCATTCTATGATAAATTTGCGTATTATTTCAACATGATAAAATTTTTGAAAAAGATATGATTGCGAAAAAAGTCATTAAAAATAAGAAACAAAAATTTTATTTATTATCCTCCTAAATAGAAAATGGTTCAAAAAGGGCAATCCTTATTTTCATTTTAATAGATGTTTTCATTTTAATATATGAATATAGGTATGCTCTGGGACGGAAGGATTCGAACCTCCGAATAGCGGGACCAAAACCCGTTGCCTTACCACTTGGCCACGCCCCATTTATATTTCTATTCAACACTCATAAAAAGTAATAGTGGTATGGGTTCTTCGTCAATTCTCGCCCAAGTATCTATGAAATAAATTAAGATTAGCTTGTTGTTCGGATTTTAATATATGTGGATATAAAATGAAATATGTGGATATAAAATGAAACTGAATTGATTGATTATAATCTATAATTCAATTATGATATTGTATGAAAATAGGATTTCGTCTATTCTTATTCTTTTTTTATTTCAGCGAATTCAAGGATTTTTGATTAGGTGAGTTTCAGTTTAAAGAACGTTTTTTGGTCTACCTTATTTTATATTTTATATAAATAATATATTTATAACTCAGTCAAAATAGAATTATTTTCAAGAACAAAATCTTTAACAAAATCTTTGTTATGCTTAATCTTTTTAGTTTGATTTGTATCTGTCTTAATTCTGTCCTTTATTCAAGCAGTTTTTTCTTCACAAAATTGCCCGAAGCCTACGCTTTTTTGAACCCAATCGTAGATATTATGCCAGTAATCCCTGTGCTTTTTTTTCTATTAGCCTTTGTTTGGCAAGCTGCTGTAAGTTTTCGATGAGATCTTTAATACTAGCCTAAAAAAATTCACGATTTATTCGATAAAAAAAAACTTATAGCAATTAGCAATTAATAAGATCAAATAAGTCTTATAGTATAAGCCCTCAATTTAAACATTGAAGTTATTGTATAGACGTTATTGTATAGACACGAGAAATCTCGATTACTCCATTTCTTCATTTTTGAATTTTTTTTCATTGTATTGAAAGAAATCCTATTAGAGTCCCCCGC